TTTTGTGATAGAATCAGGATAAGTGTCTATTTAATTGAATGATGCATTCATTCATTCTGCATTCTTTTATTTATTCTATTTCTATATTTATTTACTTTTATATTATTATATAAAAAAGTAAATAAAATATAGAAAAAAACGAAAAGGCGGGTAGCGGGAATCGAACCCGCATCGGTAGCTTGGAAGGCTAGGGGTTATAGTCGACGTCAACTCAGGATTTTTAACGTCTCTAATTCAAAACCGAACATGAAACTTTGGTTTCATTCGGCTCCTTTATGGAAGATGAAGAAATTTCATGATCTAAGCTGGGAATGAAAAAACGCAACAAAATTTGATCCATACCATCTATGTCAGCTTTTCGATCTTGAATGTATTCAAGACGACTCGCTTTATAGATGATCCCTCTATAAGAGTAAGATTAGAAAAATCTTTTTAGTTAGTTCGTTCTCTATTTCTAGTGGAGAGAATCCTGAGGAAAGGTCTTCTTTTCTACCGAGCTAAAGGAATATTTTGATGTCTATAGTAAACCAAAGACATCATTTTATAGCTATTTTGCTTCCATTTTCCCTCGACAAATAAAAAATAGAAGATTTAGTTACGATTAGAAATTTTTTTACTTTCCTTATCCATGGATCCTTTACTCATACTCATTCAATTGGAAGTAGTGATCCAATTGAAAAAAGATTCTGTTTCGTAATTTCATAATCCAATTTTAAAATTTCGACTTTGAATTTGGATAAAAATCACGAGAATGTGGATTTGTCCTCGAATTTGTCATTGCGAGGTAAAGGGTTAAATCCTTCTTAAGAAATGAAGTTTTTGTTCGGAATACAAAGAAAACCGAAGGACCCCTTAACTATTAGGGGATTCATATAACGAATCTCACTTTTACCACTAAACTATACCCGCTACAATGTCATTATTGTATAGAAATGGGTTTTTGTCGAACAACAAATCATTCTAACAGTATCCGTAAAAATCATGAAACTAAGAGTGTTGCTGCCTTTTGTCAGGTAACTCTAATTATTAATTTAATATAATTTTTATTTATTGAAATTTAATAAAAAATAAAAAGGGATTCGAATGATCTTTTTTTGCTGGAGGGGTTTGGACTCATTAGGGTTCGAAAAAATAACTTCAGTTATAACCTAAAAATACCTGATCTAAGAATCCCCGATGAAAAAATGGAACCCCCCTTTTTTCACGTAAAACATTTATCAAACAAAATTAAGGTAGGATCCTTTAAATTTTAGGAAGTAGTTCCAACTATATTTAGTATCTAGTAAAAAAAGCGAATAGTCCCGTTTAGGCTAAAGTATTTTTAAAAGAAAAAAAGGCCCGGCTAGGTACTAACCCGGCCAGGCCGTGGGAATCACAAAGCCCTTACTCTTACTTTATCAAAAAAACGGGTGGGATTTCGGTTAAACGTTCTTTCTATTTAGATCTTTTATATTTAGATCTATATAATAAAATAATAAAGGAAAAATAACGAAGAAAAAATCTTTTCAATCCTTACCTTATACATGTTAAGTAATGTAACATAGTACTTATTCTTTTTCAATTGGAGAGATGGCTGAGTGGACTAAAGCGTCGGATTGCTAATCCGTTGTACGAGCGATTCGTACCGAGGGTTCGAATCCCTCTCTTTCCGTTTCCGTTGAATTTATCTTTTCATTTTCGTTAATAAATATAATATTTATCGGAAAGTAAACCCTTTTTTTTTTTTTTTTAGTCAAATTCCTAGTTAAAGGCGTAAATCAAAAAATGCTAAGCAAATCATAAAGCAAAAGAACGGCAAAGGTCTTCTCCTATTTTTTTATTCTTCTCGTCCAGGATTACGTCCTGGATCGTTAGATAGGAATCCGAAGATGAAGAGAGAAACAAAGAATATAACTACTGTGTAAACGAAGAGTTTGAGAGTAAGCATTACACAATCTCCAATATCATTTTTTTTGTAAAATAAAAAGAGAATAGATTCTCCGTTTTTATACCACATATCCTAACTTTTTTGATACTAAGAAATTTTGATACTAAGAAATGAAGCTGTTTTAAAAAGCTGACTTTTTAAAAATTCAATTCTAATATTTTGGAAGAAGACTTTTAAAAGTGTCTTTCATCTCCAAAACAAAATTATAGTAAATTGTTGGGTAACCCACTAGAGTTTTTCATTGGAAAAAAGGGCCAGAATGAAGAAATGAGGTGATCCAGATTTAGCGCAACTTTTTCTGCACCAAGAGATCAGCCCTATCGGATCTTATCAATTATTCGAATTTTTTTATTGAAGAAAACATGCAGTTTTCTAGGATAGTTTTTTCTCGAACAGCATTAAATATCTCAGCGAAAGCTTACAGCAGCTTGCCAAACAAAGGCTAAGAGAAAAAATAGTAGAGGTATAACTGGCATAAGATCGACAATTGGATTTAAAAAGGCGTAGGCCTCGGGTAATTTGGCAAATAAAAAATGAATCGAATAAAGGTCAGAATTAAGACAGATACCGCTCAAACTGAAGATATTAAGCATAACATTTATTGTTCTTGGAGATAATTGCTTTTTGATTGAGTTATTGATATAAGGGAAAGTGAAGAAAGTAAAATAGACTCAAAAACCCTTCTTTTTATTTAAACTTACCCAACCAAAAATCCTTCGATTTTCAATTCAAAATAGAAGAAATTCAAATTTCATACAATAGCTTATATCTTAATTAAATTCGATGTAATGATCAATCCATTTTTATATAATTCTATATCGATGCCTGTTCAAAATTATCAGAAATTTTGGATGGAATTGACGAACCATTACTACGAACAGTAGTGTTTATTAGTGAATAATATAAATCGAAGTGGGGCGTGGCCAAGTGGTAAGGCAACGGGTTTTGGTCCCGCTATCCGGAGGTTCGAATCCTTCCGTCCCAGAGGATATGGATTATATGCGAATAAATAAATAAATAAATATTTTTTTTCGGGCAGGGATAACGAAGATAGATCATACTAGTTTGAATAAAAAAAAGAAGTCGTCCGACCCTTTCATCGTAGGAACATGCTCTTTCATATTCATAGTGAAGGTAAGTACTTATAATTCTAATTAGTAAGAAATTTTCAATTCTACACAAAAGGTATTTAGTAATTGACTTCATTCAAGGGTATTACGTCTCTTCAGACAAGACTCTAGTAGGGTAAAATAAAAGATAAGAACAAGAAACTTAATCCGAATCCTTTTTTATACTTTCTACCTAGGCTAGCTCAGATATTGCATTTCAGAAATCAGCAAAAGGTCTGCTTTTTATTTATGTTTCATGATATCCATAACGAAAAGTATCCATTTTAATACCTTTATATGTTCGCCAAATCTCATTAATAAAAGGTCAAGTAAATTAGATCTGTAACAGATGCCTTTTTCCTTTGAACCCTCTTTTTTAGGTATTTCCGTTTTTGCTATAATTCCAAAAATGAATTAATAATTGTAAATCTAGATAACAATTTGGAGAAGAGGTTATTCGTATATTCGAGTCACTTTATGGAAAGATTCTATAAAATTTACTTTGAAGTCGGGACTTCCATGGATTGTTCTATTTCAGTAACAATGGTTTAATTGAAATAGTTAATCCATAATTAAATTATTAAGTTGACGCTTGTTTAACTTAGCAAATCGATACGGAAATCCTTTACTCGTTCGATTCCTATTGCGTTAATCAGATAAAGCAATAAAAAAGAAAAAATTTTCCATAGATATCGCTTTTTTTTCACTTCATAAAAAACTGGAATTTTTTTGTTTTTTTATTTAACCCTTTTCCTTAACCTATCATTAGTTGAAGTAGATAAGAATGAAAGAACGATGAATTTTTCTATCTTAGGATAGGGTAAAATACTTTAGTCAAATAGTGATGTAGAAGTAGTAAATGTATTTTCAAAATTTTCTATGATTTCCTCTTAGTTCTCGGGACTGAAAACTGTGGATTCGTTAAAAAGACCTCAGTTATTCATGTTATTTCTATTCGATTTTTATACAATACAATTTGGGAGTTAAATAGGGGATGTAAGTTGAATTCTTCGTGCGGACGTTCTTAGAAATGAATTTCGCGACGGGACCCATATATACGTAAAATAACTGCCTATATACAGAATATTGCCCAAACCAATGACTACTCATGATTTCATTTCTAAACTATAGGATGTTATGGTAAAACTTCGTTTGAAACGATGTGGTAGAAAGCAACGTGCGACTTGAAGGACATGATCAGCTGTGGATTTCTTACATCCGTCATTTTAGATAGCAATGAAAGAGCCCTTGGCTCGACATCTTTTGGTCTGTTCTATTACTCTCGATTGTAATTAAAATAGTCCATAATATGATGGAGCTCGAGTCTAAAGTATTGATTGATTTCTCAGGGGCAGGGATCTAGGGTGAGTGCCAATGACTAAGTTGTTCCAACTTCGTAAGTGTATCTTCAAATCAAAAGGATCAAATTTGAGCACGTTTCAAACCCTCGAATTGTTAAAACTCTTTTGATTCAAAGTGGATAAAGCGGGAATCAAGCATTCGACTGATTTGATTCTTTGATATAAGAAAGCCTAAAAAAGGGTATGTTGCTGCCATTTTGAAATGATTAAGGATCACCGAAGTAATGTCTAAACCTAAGGATTCAAAACAAAGATAAAAAAAAGATCGTGGAACAAGGAAAGACTTTTTTCAATTGTCTTAATAACTAGTTAATAACTAGAGAGAGGAATAAAAAACTTCTAAACGGGACAGAAAGGGATTAGAGATCGCTCAATAACGAAAATGCCTAAGGTCATTCTTTGAACTATTTGAGAGTTATCGAACTTGAGTTATGAGGACGAATGCCTTTTTTGTTTTTTTTTCGAAACAAGAAAGGGCGCGATTTTTATTCTATTTATTTAATGATTTTAGGGGTCTACTTGGCATTCAAATTAAATTATAGAGTTTCGAATCATTTTTTCTTGAGCCGTACGAAGGGAAAACTTCTTATATGGTTCTAGGGGGGGTCTTATATCTATCCCAATGAGCTGTTTATCGAATTGTTGCAATTGATGTTCGAGCCCGAAGAGAAGGAAGAGATCTTCGTAAAGTGGGTTTTTATGATCCGATACGGAATCAAACCCAGTTAAACGTTCCTGCTCTTTTCTATTTCCTTGAAAAGGGGGCTCAACCGACAGGAACTGTTCATGATATTTCAAAGAAGGCGGATATATTTAGGGAACTTTTTCTTAATCAATCGAAATTAAAGAAATAATACAAAAAAATAGTGTGGGTATGACTCGGATCTATTCATTTTCTTAGTCTTACTCTAATCAGAACCCATTTTTTGTTCCTATAAAATCCCATGATAAGAAAGAAAATACCTTGTATGTATATGTATTGATAGAAAAATCTTCAAATGAATAGAATAGCTTAAGAACTTGGATCTTATAAATTGAAAATTTTGATATTCTCTTTTAATTGGATGATTTTGGTTGGAGTTCTAAAAGACGAGATTAAACTTGCTTTGTCAACTTCTTATTTTATTGATTAATTAATCCCAGTATATATATATATATATTTTTCATCTTTGTCTTTGCTAGTTCCATTTAGTTTTTATTTATCTATATTTAGATATGTAGCCAATCCATGTAGTGCCAATCCAACACAAGTCCCTCGTTTTTTCTTAGTAATTTCGAATGCAATTTGTTGCCCTTTTTGTATTATATTCTTTTCTGAACATTTATCTTGACAACAGTCTATTGAACAAATATAATTAAATCGTGACTAAAAAACAAAGATCTATGTATCTTTGTTCCATAGATTCTTGTTTTTTTCCTTCATTTTTTATTAGTTTTTAATTTTATTTAGTGTTTTGATTGTGTCATGCAATCTTTAGTTTGGTTTTGACTGGATTTATAGACTTTCCTTTTTGGTTTGGGGTTGCTAACTCAACGGTAGAGTATTCGGCTTTTAAGTGCGACTAGGATCTTTTACATATCTGTATGAAGCAAGGGATTCGTCCGTACCGTCGGTAGAGTTTGTATGACCACGACTGATCCTAAATGGGAATGACTGGAAAAAATAGCATGTCGTATCAATAGAGAATTCTGAGAATATTTAATTCTGCAAAACTCGGTCCTGATTTTAATTCTTGGAGCAAAAAATGAATTGAAAGTTGGGTCAGGTGAATAAATGGATAGAGCCTTTTAGCTCCAATTTTAGGGAAACAAAAAGCCACGTGCTTATGTTTGTAATTTGAATGAATACCCGATCTAATTATACGTTAAAAATATATTAGTGCCTGCTACGGGAAAGGCTTCTCCCATGAATGGATTATCCATTAAAAAAAATCCTAACTATTCTCCCTTTTAGAGTGGAGATGACTGTGTAAAAGAAGCCGTAGATTGATAAGTATTCATTTTCCAAAATCAAAAGAGCGATTAAGTTGAAAAAATAAAGGATTTCTAATCACCTTCTTCTACTATAAATGAATCCTCAGTTTTTATATGGAAAAGAGAGGATAGAGAGTCCGTTGATCAGTTTACTTATCTCCGGGGTGTTTTTTCCTCTAATACCTTGTTTTGACTGTATCGCACTATGTATCATTTGATAATCCACGAAATCCATTATCTTTTATTTAAATCGAAGTTCCGTTTAAAATGGAGGAAGTTAAAGGCTATTTAGAACTTGCTAAGTCTCAGCAACATGACTTCCTATATCCACTTATTTTTCAAGAGTATATTTCTTCATTTGCTCATGATCATAGATCCTTTTTGTTGGAAAATGTGGATTCTGACAAAAAATTTAGTTTTCTACTTCTTAAGCGTTTAATTAATCGAATGTATCAACAGAAGCATTTTGCTCTTTTTACTAATGATTCTAACAAAAATGCATTTTTGGGGCACAACAAGAATTTGTATTCTCAAATGCTATCAGAAGCTTTTTCAGTAATTATAGAAATTTTATTTTCTCTACGACTAGAATCTTCTTTTGCAAAGAAAGAAATCGTAAAATTTCAGAATTTACGCTCAATTCATTCCTTATTTCCGTTTTTAGAAGATCAATTTATACATTTAATTTCTGTGTCAGATATAGAAATAACCATTCCCATCCATCTCGAGATATTGGTTCAAACCATACGCTACTGGGTGAAAGATGCTTCTTCGTTACATTTAGTACGATTCTTTCTTTATAAGTATGATAATTGGAATAGCTTTATTACACTAAAGAAACCTATTTCCAGTTTTGTAAATTTTAAAAGGAATCAAAAATCTTTGTTGTTCCTGTATAATTCGCATGTCTGCGAATCCGAATTAATCTTCGGGTTTCTGCGTAATCAATCGTTGCATTTACGATCAACATCTTTTGGAGTCTTTTTTGAGCGAATCCACTTCTATGAAAAAAAAAATACACTTCTACAAGAAGTGTTTTCTATTCAAACCAAGCTGAGGTTGTTCAAGGATCCGTTTATTCATTATGTTAGGTATCAAGGAAAAGTTTTTTGGGGATCAAAAGGGACGC